GCTAGCGTAGCTTAATAAAAGCATAACACTGAAGATGTTAAGATGGACCCTAAAAAGCCCCGCAAGCACAAAGGCTTGGTCCTGACTTTACTAACAGCTATAGCCAAATTTACACATGCAAGTCTCCGCACCCCCGTGAGAATGCCCTACACCCCCCGCCCGGGAACTAGGAGCTGGCATCAGGCACACTCTTGTAGCCCATAACGCCTTGCTTAGCCACACCCTCAAGGGAACTCAGCAGTGATAAACATTAAGCCATAAGTGAAAACTTGACTTAGTTACGGCTTAGAGGGCCGGTAAAACTCGTGCCAGCCACCGCGGTTATACGAGAGGCCCAAGTTGTTAGCCCCCGGCGTAAAGCGTGGTTAAAATACCAAACACACTGAGATCGAACATTTTCAAGGCAGTTATACGCTCCCGAAAACATGAAGAACACCTACGAAAGTAATCTCATCTTATTTGAGCCCACGAAAGCTAGGACACAAACTGGGATTAGATACCCCACTATGCCCAGCCTTAAACAACGATGCCCCGCACACTCCCCCATCCGCCCGGGCACTACGAGCATTAGCTTAAAACCCAAAGGACTTGGCGGTGCTTTAAAACCACCTAGAGGAGCCTGTTCTAGAACCGATAACCCCCGTTAAACCTCACCCCTTCTTGTTTAACCCGCCTATATACCACCGTCGTCAGCCTACCCTGTGAAGGAATAACAGTAAGCAAAATTGGCACAGCCTAAAACGTCAGGTCGAGGTGTAGCGAATGAAGAGGGAAGAAATGGGCTACATTCTCTGCCCAGAGAACCACGGATAGCACAATGAAATAAGTGCTTAAAGGAGGATTTAGCAGTAAGCAAGAAACAGAGCGTCTTGCTGAAACCGGCCATGAAGCGCGCACACACCGCCCGTCACTCTCCCCAAACCTACCCAATCAATAACTAATATGATACCACAAACAAAGGGGAGGCAAGTCGTAACATGGTAAGTGTACCGGAAGGTGCACTTGGAAAAACCAGGGCATAGCTCAATAGAAAAGCACCTCCCTTACACCGAGGAGACATTCGTGCAACTCGAATTGCTCTGACACCTAAAAGCTAGCCCCCCCCCCCCAAACACAAAAAACAACTATTAATACCCCCAAACGACCCCAATTTAACAAAACAAACCATTTTTCCCCCTTAGTACAGGCGATAGAAAAGGACCCTAAGAGCTACAGAAAAAGTACCGTAAGGGAATGCTGAAAAAGAAATGAAACAACCCAGCAAAGTATGAAAAAGCAAAGATTAAAACTTGTACCTTTTGCATCATGATTTAGCTAGAAAAGATTAGGCAAAGAGCCCTTCAGTCTAACACCCCGAAACTAGACGAGCTACTCCAAGACAGCCTTATAGGGCACACCCGTCTCTGTGGCAAAAGAGTGGGAAGAACTTTGAGTAGAGGTGACAAACCTACCGAGTCTAGTAATAGCTGGTTGCCCGAGAACTGAGTTTAAGCTCAGCTTTTTGATTTCTTACCTCAACTCCGCACTAGCGAAACCGACCCCAAGAAATCAAAAAAGTTAATCAAAAGAGGTACAGCTCTTTTGATAAAAGAAACAACTTTTTAAGGAGAATAAGGATCATAATAACCAAGGCCACATGCTTAAGTGGGCCTAAAAGCAGCCACCCAATAGAAAGCGTTAAAGCTCAAGCATACCCCCGCCACCAATACCGATAGCCCATCCTAACCCCTAGCCCCTACCGGGCCTTTCTATGCCAACATAGAAGAGATCATGCTAATATGAGTAATAAGGGGCCTGCCCCCCTCCAGACACAAGTGTACCCCAGAACGAACCCCCGCCGAAAATTAACGAGCCCAATCAAAGAGGGTAGTGGGAACTAAACCAAACAACAAGAAAAACACCCACCAACTCCCCGTTAACCCCACACTGGTGTGTCCAAACGGAAAGACTAAAAGAAAAAGAAGGAACTCGGCAAACCCCAGCCTCGCCTGTTTACCAAAAACACCGCCTCTTGCAAAAACAATGAATAAGAGGTCCCGCCTGCCCTGTGACTATAAGTTTAACGGCCGCGGTATTTTGACCGTGCAAAGGTAGCGCAATCACTTGTCCTTTAAATGAGGACCTGTATGAATGGCACGACGAGGGCCAAACTGTCTCCTTTTTCAAGTCAATGAAATTGATCCCCCCGTGCAGAAGCGGGGATAAAAACATAAGACGAGAAGACCCTATGGAGCTTTAGATATAAAACAGCCCATGTCAAATCACCACATAAAAGAAATAAACCAAATGGCCCCTGTTTGAATATCTTTGGTTGGGGCGACCGCGGGGAAACAAAAAACCCCCATGTGGAATAAAAACACCCTTTTTAAAACCAAGAGCCACCACTCAAATAAACAGAATCTCTGACCAACCCGATCCGGACCCCCCGATCAACGAACCGAGTTACCCTAGGGATAACAGCGCAATCTTCTTTTAGAGCCCATATCGACAAGAAGGTTTACGACCTCGATGTTGGATCAGGACATCCTAATGGTGCAGCCGCTATTAAGGGTTCGTTTGTTCAACGATTAAAGTCCTACGTGATCTGAGTTCAGACCGGAGCAATCCAGGTCAGTTTCTATCTATGAAGTGATCTTTTCCAGTACGAAAGGACCGAAAAGAAAAGGCCTCTACTAAAGGTACGCCTTACTCTCACCCCCTGCCCCCAACTAAAGGGGGCAAGAGAGCACAAAAATCAGCTAAAGAACATAACATGTTAGGGTGGCAGAGCCCGGCAATGCAAAAGACCTAAGCCCTTTAAACAGAGGTTCAACTCCTCTCCCTAACTATGACTACAGCCCTCATCACCCACATCCTTAACCCCCTCACCTTCATCGTGCCTGTCTTACTAGCCGTCGCTTTCTTAACCTTACTTGAACGAAAAGTCCTTGGATACATACAACTACGAAAAGGCCCCAATATTGTGGGGCCTTACGGACTTCTACAGCCTATCGCAGACGGAGTTAAACTATTTATTAAAGAGCCCGTACGACCATCCACATCCTCCCCTATTTTATTTATTATTACGCCGATGCTGGCCCTAGCCCTAGCCATAACCCTATGGGCCCCAATACCACTCCCCTACCCAGTCTTAGATCTTAATCTTGCCATTCTTTTTATCCTCGCCCTCTCCAGCCTTGCCGTCTACTCTATCCTTGGCTCCGGATGGGCCTCAAACTCTAAATACGCCCTAGTGGGGGCACTACGGGCCGTAGCACAAACTATTTCCTACGAAGTAAGCCTTGGGCTAATCCTCCTATCTCTAATTATTTTCACAGGAAGCTTCACCCTACAAACATTCAGCACAGCCCAAGAAAGCATCTGACTAATCATCCCAGCATGGCCCCTAGCCGCAATATGGTACATCTCCACCCTAGCAGAAACAAATCGAGCCCCCTTTGACCTGACAGAAGGAGAATCCGAACTAGTTTCAGGCTTTAACGTAGAATACGCAGGAGGCCCATTCGCCCTATTTTTCCTTGCAGAATACGCTAACATCCTATTCATAAACACACTCTCAGCCAGCTTATTCATGGGCGCCTCTCATACCCCCGCCCTAGCAGAACTCACTACCACTAGCCTCATAACAAAAGCAGCTATCCTGTCCCTAGTTTTCCTATGAGTCCGAGCCTCTTACCCTCGATTCCGATATGACCAGCTAATGCACCTAATCTGAAAAAACTTCCTCCCCCTAACACTAGCATTCGTAATCTGACACCTAGCGCTCCCAATCACCTTCACAGGACTCCCCCCACAAACATAGCCAGGAGCCGTGCCTGAAACAAAGGGCCACTTTGATAGAGTGAATAATGAGGGTTAAACTCCCTCCAGCTCCTTAGAAAGAAGGGACTTGAACCCAACCCGAAGAGATCAAAACTCTTAGTGCTTCCACTACACCACTTCCTAGTAAAGTCAGCTAAACAAGCTTTTAGGCCCATACCCTAAAAATGTAGGTTAAAATCCTTCCTTTACTAATGAGCCCTTACATTACAGCCTCCATATTATTTGGCTTACTACTAGGCACCACAATTACCGCAACCAGTTCACACTGACTAATCGCCTGAATAGGCCTAGAAATCAACACCCTGGCCATTATTCCTTTAATAGCCCAGCACCACCACCCCCGAGCAGTAGAAGCAACAACCAAATATTTTTTAACACAAGCAACTGCTGCAGCCATAATTCTGTTTGCAAGCACAACTAACGCATGACTCACAGGACAATGAGAATTACAACAAACAGCCCACCCCGTCCCAGCCACAATAGTCATGGTCGCCCTAGCCCTAAAAATTGGCCTAGCCCCTCTACATGCCTGACTACCAGAAGTCTTACAAGGACTAGACCTGACAACGGGACTCATTCTTTCCACATGACAAAAACTTGCCCCATTTGCCCTTTTACTTCAACTACAACCAAACAACCCCACCCTATTAATTTTCCTAGGACTCCTATCAACACTAGTAGGGGGATGAGGCGGCCTAAACCAAACCCAACTGCGAAAAATCCTAGCCTACTCATCAATCGCCCATCTAGGATGAATAATCCTAGTCCTACAATTCTCACCAAGTCTCACCCTCCTCACACTCACAGTATACCTAATCATGACCTCATCTTCTTTCCTTATCTTCACTACAAACAAAACTACAACAATCAACTCACTAACGTCCTCATGAGCCAAAACCCCCATCCTCACATCCCTCATACCCCTAATCCTTCTGTCCCTTGGGGGCCTCCCCCCCTTAACAGGATTCATGCCAAAATGACTAATCCTGCAAGAACTGACAAAACAAAGCCTCGCCCCAGCCGCCACTCTCGCCGCCCTAAGCGCATTACTAAGCCTATACTTCTACTTACGACTCTCTTATGCTATAACACTAACAATCGGCCCCAACAACCTAGCAGGCACCCTCCCATGACGTATGACAAAAACACAGCCGACCCTAGCAACTGCTATAACAACCACCTCCTCAATCATACTACTCCCACTAACCCCGGGCGCTTTAATATTGTTAAACCTTTAAGAGACTTAGGCTAACACTAGACCAAGAGCCTTCAAAGCTCTCAGCGGGAGTGAAAACCTCCCAGTCCCTGATAAGACTTGCGAGACACTAACCCACATCTCCTGCATGCAAAGCAGGCACTTTAACTAAGCTAAAGCCTTACTAGATAGGCAGGCCTCGATCCTACAAAGTCTTAGTTAACAGCTAAGCGCCCAAACCAGAGAGCATCTATCTATCTTTCCCCGCCTACCCTAGCAAAAGGCGGGGAAAGCCCCGGCAGACGTCAATCTGCGTCTTTAGATTTGCAATCTAACATGTAACACCCCAAGGCTTGGTAAAAAGAGGACTTTAACCTCTGTACGTGGGGCTACAATCCACCGCTAAACACTCAGCCATCTTACCTGTGGCAATCACACGCTGATTTTTCTCAACCAACCACAAAGATATCGGCACCCTCTACCTAGTATTTGGTGCTTGAGCCGGAATAGTAGGAACGGCCCTAAGTCTTCTTATTCGGGCAGAATTAAGCCAGCCCGGCGCGCTTCTAGGCGACGATCAAATTTATAATGTAATCGTTACAGCCCACGCATTCGTAATAATTTTCTTTATAGTAATACCAATCATGATCGGGGGCTTTGGAAACTGATTAGTGCCCCTTATAATCGGAGCCCCTGACATAGCATTCCCTCGAATAAACAACATAAGCTTTTGACTGCTGCCCCCATCTTTCCTTCTTTTACTTGCATCTTCCGGAGTAGAGGCCGGAGCCGGCACAGGGTGGACCGTGTACCCCCCGCTAGCAGGAAACTTAGCTCACGCTGGGGCATCAGTAGACCTAACCATTTTCTCCCTACACCTAGCAGGTGTATCATCTATCTTAGGCGCCATCAACTTCATCACTACAATTATTAACATAAAGCCTCCGGCAATCTCCCAGTACCAAACCCCCCTCTTCGTCTGAGCCGTGTTAATCACGGCGGTGCTCCTTTTACTATCCCTGCCCGTCCTTGCGGCAGGCATTACAATGCTCCTCACAGATCGAAATCTAAACACCACTTTCTTTGACCCCGCAGGCGGAGGAGACCCCATTCTTTACCAGCACTTATTCTGATTCTTCGGGCACCCAGAAGTGTACATTCTTATCCTCCCCGGCTTTGGAATAATCTCACACATTGTCGCCTACTACGCCGGCAAAAAAGAGCCATTCGGCTATATAGGCATGGTCTGAGCTATAATGGCCATCGGCCTCTTAGGGTTTATCGTTTGAGCCCACCACATATTTACAGTGGGCATAGACGTTGACACACGAGCTTACTTTACATCCGCCACAATAATCATCGCGATCCCAACAGGAGTAAAAGTGTTCAGCTGACTAGCCACCCTCCACGGCGGCTCTATTAAATGAGAAACTCCCATGCTCTGGGCCCTGGGGTTTATTTTCCTTTTTACTGTTGGAGGACTCACAGGAATTGTATTAGCCAACTCTTCTTTAGACATTGTACTGCACGACACCTACTATGTAGTCGCCCACTTCCACTATGTCTTATCCATGGGCGCCGTCTTTGCTATCATGGGGGCTTTTGTGCACTGATTCCCACTTTTCTCAGGGTACACCCTCCACAGCACTTGAACAAAAATCCACTTCGGAGTGATATTCCTGGGGGTTAATTTAACCTTCTTCCCCCAACACTTTCTTGGTCTGGCCGGAATGCCCCGTCGATACTCAGACTACCCCGACGCCTACGCACTCTGAAATACAGTATCCTCCATTGGCTCACTAATCTCCCTTATTGCTGTAGTTATATTCCTGTTCATCCTATGAGAGGCATTTGCTGCTAAACGCGAAGTACAGTCAGTCGAACTAACTACAACAAACGTAGAGTGACTACACGGATGTCCCCCTCCCTACCACACATTTGAGGAACCAGCATTTGTTCAAGTTCAAACACCTTACCGAGAAAGGGAGGAATTGAACCCCCGTAGGCTGGTTTCAAGCCAACTACAAAACCACTCTGTCACTTTCTTTATAACACCACCAAGGCACTAGTAAAACAAATTACACTGCCTTGTCAAGGCAGAATTGTGGGTTAGACCCCCGCGTGCCTTACCCCAATGGCACATCCCTCACAGCTAGGATTTCAAGATGCAGCTTCACCAGTAATAGAAGAGCTTCTTCACTTCCACGATCACGCCCTAATAATTGTATTTCTTATCAGCACTTTAGTACTTTACATTATTGTTGCTATAGTATCCACCAAGCTAACCAACAAGTACATCCTAGACTCCCAAGAAATCGAAATCATCTGAACCATCCTACCAGCCATCATCCTCATCTTAATTGCTCTCCCCTCCCTGCGAATTCTTTACCTAATAGACGAAATCAACGACCCCCACCTAACAGTCAAAGCTGTGGGCCATCAATGATACTGAAGCTACGAATACACAGACTATAGTGACCTAAACTTTGACGCATACATGGTGCCCACTCAAGACTTAGCCCCCGGTCAGTTCCGTCTTTTAGAAACTGACCACCGAATGGTTGTTCCCGTAGACTCCCCAGTCCGAGTTTTAATCTCAGCAGAAGATGTTCTTCACTCCTGAGCTGTCCCATCACTTGGGATCAAAATAGACGCTGTCCCAGGCCGCCTAAATCAAACAGCCTTTATCGTCTCTCGCCCCGGGGTCTATTACGGACAGTGCTCTGAAATCTGTGGTGCAAACCATAGCTTCATACCAATTGTTGTCGAAGCGGTCCCCCTGGAACACTTTGAAAACTGATCCTCACTAATACTTGAAGACGCCTCACTAAGAAGCTAACACGGGCCTAGCGTTAGCCTTTTAAGCTAAAGAACGGTGCCTCCCAAACACCCCTAGTGACATGCCTCAGCTCAACCCCTCGCCCTGGTTCGCCATCATAGTATTTTCCTGACTTGTTTTCCTTATTTTCCTCCCCCCAAAAATCATAGCCCACAGCTTCCCCAATGAGCCTGCCCCTCAAAGCGCCCAAACTTTAAAAACTAAAGCCTGATCCTGACCATGACACTAAGCTTCTTTGATCAATTTTTAAGCCCCACGCTCTTTGGCATCCCTTTAATTGCCATCGCCATCACCCTGCCATGAGTCTTCTTCCCAGCTCCAACCTCTCGATGAATAAATAACCGCCTCTTAACCCTACAAGGCTGATTTATTAACCGATTTACACAACAACTCCTCCTCCCACTAAACATAGGAGGGCACAAATGGGCTCTCATGTTCACATCATTAATGATCTTTTTAATCTCTATTAATATGCTAGGCCTGCTCCCCTATACATTCACCCCCACCACCCAACTCTCGCTAAACATGGCACTCGCTGTCCCTCTATGACTAATAACAGTTATCGTCGGGCTACGAAAAAATCCCACTGCTGCGCTAGGCCACCTACTCCCAGAGGGCACCCCCGTGTTACTAATCCCTGCGCTGATTATTATCGAAACCATCAGCCTTTTTATCCGACCCCTGGCCCTTGGGGTTCGACTAACCGCAAACCTTACAGCAGGACACCTATTAATTCAACTAATCGCCACAGCCGCTTTCGTCTTACTACCCCTAATACCTACAGTGGCCACTCTAACAGCAATTTTACTATTCTTACTAACCCTTTTAGAAGTAGCCGTTGCTATAATTCAAGCCTACGTGTTTGTTCTTCTATTAAGCCTCTACCTACAAGAAAACGTCTAATGGCACATCAAGCACATGCATACCACATAGTAGACCCAAGCCCATGACCTCTTACAGGGGCAATTGCCGCCCTCCTATTAACCTCAGGACTAGCAATTTGATTCCACTTTAACTCCCTCGTGCTATTAGCCCTCGGACTAGTTCTTCTTCTACTCACTATGTACCAATGATGACGAGACATTGTACGAGAAGGCACATTCCAAGGCCACCACACACCCCCAGTTCAAAAGGGACTCCGATACGGCATGATCTTATTTATTACCTCGGAAGTCTTCTTCTTTTTAGGCTTTTTCTGAGCCTTCTACCACTCAAGCCTTGCCCCCACCCCAGAACTAGGAGGGTGCTGACCACCCACAGGCATCACCCCTCTTGACCCATTTGAAGTCCCCCTTCTAAACACAGCAGTTTTACTGGCCTCTGGAGTGACAGTAACCTGGGCCCACCACAGCATCATAGAAGGTCAACGAAAACAAGCCATCCACTCTTTAACCTTAACAATCTTACTAGGCTTTTATTTTACCCTCCTACAAGCGATAGAATACTACGAAGCCCCCTTTACAATTGCAGACGGGGTATACGGCTCAACATTCTTTGTTGCCACAGGATTCCACGGACTTCACGTCATCATTGGCTCCACTTTCCTAGCTATTTGTCTGCTCCGTCAGATCCAGTATCACTTTACAGCCGAACACCACTTTGGCTTTGAAGCGGCAGCCTGATACTGACACTTTGTAGATGTCGTATGACTCTTCCTTTACATTTCAATCTATTGATGAGGCTCATAATCTTTCTAGTATCAACTCAGTACATGTGACTTCCAATCACACAGCCTTGGTTAAACTCCAAGGAAAGATAATGAACTTACTACTAACAACTCTACTCATCACCACCACTCTCTCCCTAGTCCTAGCCGCCATCTCATTCTGGCTCCCTCTAATAACCCCAGACTACCAAAAACTCTCACCATACGAATGCGGATTTGACCCTTTGGGCTCAGCCCGCCTTCCCTTCTCCATACGATTCTTCCTCGTAGCAATCCTATTTCTCCTTTTTGACCTAGAAATTGCTCTTCTGCTCCCCCTCCCCTGGGGAGACCAACTACCCACACCAACCCTCACCTTACTATGAGCCTCCGCCCTCCTTGCTTTACTCACGCTGGGCCTAATTTACGAATGAATCCAAGGAGGCTTAGAATGAGCCGAATAGGTAATTAGTTTAAAAAAAACATTTGATTTCGGCTCAAAAACTTGTGGTTAAACCCCACAATTAACCTGATGACCCCCATTCAATTTACATTCTCATCAGCCTTTTTACTAGGACTATCTGGACTGGCCTTTCACCGAACCCACCTACTCTCTGCCCTACTATGCCTTGAAGGGATAATACTATCTCTTTTCATCGCCCTCTCTTTATGGATTTTACAGCTCTCCTCTATTAACTTTTCCTCAGCCCCAATACTACTCCTCGCATTTTCAGCTTGCGAGGCAAGCGTTGGCCTCGCTCTCATAGTAGCCACCGCACGAACACACGGCTCAGACCACCTACAAAGCCTAAACCTTCTCCAATGCTAAAAATCCTTATCCCAACAGCAATGCTAATTCCAACAATTTGGCTGGCCCCCACAAAATGGCTTTGGCCCACCTCCCTTTTTCACAGCCTCTTGATCGCCCTTATCAGCCTAACATGATTAAAAACACCCTCAGAAACAGGCTGATCTTTTCTTAGCCCCTGACTAGCCACGGACCCCCTATCAACCCCACTTTTAATCCTCTCATGCTGGCTACTTCCCTTAATAATCTTAGCCAGCCAGAATCACACAACACACGACCCAGTCGTCCGACAACGAACATACATCTCCCTTCTTACCTCACTACAATTTTTTCTAATCCTAGCCTTCGCTGCCACTGAAATAATTATGTTCTACGTAATATTTGAAGCCACACTAATTCCAACGTTGATTTTAATCACACGATGAGGCAATCAAGCAGAGCGACTAAACGCAGGCACCTATTTCTTATTTTACACCCTAGCAGGCTCCCTCCCCCTACTTATCGCCCTGCTCCTTTTACAAAATTCCAGCGGGTCCCTATCGCTACTCACACTATTCTACCCAGCCCCCTCAAACCTGCCCACATACGCAGACAAAATCTGATGGGCCGGCTGCATTCTAGCCTTTCTAGTTAAAATGCCCCTATACGGAGTCCACCTGTGGCTACCTAAGGCACACGTAGAAGCCCCTATCGCAGGCTCCATAATTCTTGCTGCCGTCCTCCTAAAACTTGGAGGATACGGCATGATACGAATCCTAGTTGTACTCGAACCCCTAACAAAAGAACTAAGCTACCCCTTCATTATCCTGGCCCTCTGAGGGGTAATCATAACGGGGTCAATTTGCCTACGCCAAACAGATCTGAAATCCCTAATCGCCTACTCATCCGTAAGCCACATGGGCCTCGTAGTCGGCGGAATCCTCATCCAAACACCCTGAGGGTTCACCGGCGCACTAATTCTTATAATTGCCCACGGACTGACCTCCTCCGCCCTATTCTGCCTAGCCAACACAAACTACGAACGAACCCACAGCCGAACAATACTTCTCGCCCGAGGACTACAAATAGCCTTACCCCTCATAACAGCTTGATGATTTATCGCTAGCCTCGCCAACTTGGCCCTCCCCCCGCTACCAAACCTAATAGGAGAACTAATAATTATCACTTCTTTATTCAATTGATCTTGATGGACTATCGCTTTAACAGGACTGGGCACACTAATTACCGCAGGTTACTCCCTCTACATGTTCCTAACAACCCAACGAGGACCTCTTCCAAAACACATCTTGGCAGTTGAACCCTCCCACACACGAGAGCACCTTTTAATCGCCCTTCATCTATTGCCCCTCATCATACTAATTGCCAAACCAGAACTAATCTGAGGCTGAACAATCTGTAGGCATAGTTTAACCAAAACATTAGATTGTGATTTTAAAAACAGGGGTTAAACCCCCCTTGCCCACCGAGAGAGGTCTGCCACAACAAAGACTGCTAATCTTTGCCCCTTTGGTTAAATTCCAAAGCTCACTCGCCCAGCTTTTAAAGGATAACAGCTCATCCGTTGGTCTTAGGAGCCAAAAACTCTTGGTGCAACTCCAAGTAAAAGCTATGCACTCGACCCCCCTAATCATAACATCAAGCCTAATCATTATCTTTGCACTACTGATCTTCCCCATCATATCCGCCCTCTCACCCACCCCCCTGGCCCACAACTGAGCTCTAAACCAAGTCAAAACAGCAGTAAAATTAGCTTTTCTAGTCAGCCTGCTTCCTCTCACCCTATTCTTAAACGAAGGGGCCGAAACAATCATCACAACCTGAACATGAACAAACACCCACACATTCGACATTAACATCAGCCTTAAATTCGACCACTACTCAATCATTTTCACACCAGTTGCCCTCTACGTAACATGATCCATCCTAGAATTCGCATCATGATATATACACGCCGACCCCTTAATAAACCGCTTTTTTAAATATTTACTTACCTTCCTCGTTGCAATAATCATCCTAGTTACCGCCAACAACATATTCCAACTTTTTATTGGGTGAGAAGGCGTCGGAATCATGTCCTTCTTACTAATCGGATGGTGATATGCACGTGCAGACGCCAACACAGCCGCCTTACAGGCAGTCTTATACAACCGAGTAGGAGACATCGGACTAATTTTTGCCATGGCATGGATAGCAACACGACTTAACTCCTGAGAACTCCAACAAATTTTCTTCTCCTCAAAAGACACAAATCTAACCCTGCCCCTCATTGCACTCGTGCTGGCCGCAACAGGAAAATCAGCACAATTTGGACTCCACCCCTGACTGCCGTCAGCGATAGAGGGCCCTACACCGGTCTCTGCCCTACTACACTCAAGCACAATAGTGGTGGCAGGAATTTTCTTACTTATCCGAACAAGCCCCTTAATAGAAAACAACCCCACTGCTCTTACACTATGCCTCTGCCTAGGCGCCCTAACCACCCTGTTTACCGCCACCTGCGCCCTTACCCAAAACGACATCAAAAAAATTGTTGCTTTTTCAACCTCTAGCCAACTAGGCCTCATAATAGTTACCATCGGACTAAACCAACCACAACTTGCCTTCCTACACATCTGCACCCACGCTTTCTTTAAAGCAATGCTTTTCCTTTGCTCCGGCGCAATTATCCACAGCTTAAACGACGAGCAAGATATTCGAAAAATGGGAGGAATACAAAACCTTGCCCCCCTCACTTCTTCTTCCCTCACAGTTGGAAGCCTGGCTCTAACTGGAACCCCCTTTCTAGCAGGCTTCTTTTCTAAAGACGCAATTATTGAAGCACTGAACACCTCTTACTTAAACGCCTGAGCCCTAGCTCTTACCCTTTTAGCCACCTCTTTTACCGCCATCTACAGCCTGCGAGTTGTATTTTTTGTATCAATAGGACACCCCCGATTTAACGTACTCTCCCCCATTAATGAAAACAACCCTGCCGTAATCAACCCCATCAAACGTCTAGCTTGAGGCAGCATTGTTGCCGGCTTTTTAATTACTACAAACCTCTCACCAATCAAAACCCCCATCATATCCATGCCCCCCTTACTGAAACTCGCTGCCCTAATCGTCACAATCGTGGGCCTTCTAACTGCCCTAGAACTGGCCTCCCTAACCAACAAACAAATCAAAAAAACCCCCCACCTGCCCACGCACCACTTTTCAAACATACTAGGATTTTTCCCAAATATCATCCACCGAATGTCCCCCAAAGCAAACCTAGCCCTAGGACAAACTATCGCCACCCAAAATGTAGACCTAGCCTGACTAGAAAAAATTGGACCAAAAGCCATCACTAACATAAGCACCCCCCTAGTAGCTACTATTAGTAATATTCAACAAGGCGCAATCAAAACATACATAGCCCTATTCTTACTCACCCTTGCCTTCTCCATTTTACCCTTCATCGCCTAACCGCTCGCAATGCCCCCCGGTTTGTCCCACGAGTTAACTCCAGCACAACAAATAACGTTAACAACAAAACCCAGGCCCCAACTATAAGCAACCCCCCACCATAAGAATACATAAAAGCAACCCCCACCATATCCCCCCGAGACATAGAAAACCACTCCCCCTCATCAACCGCAACTCATAAGCACTCCCCGCACCCCCCTAAAAACAACACATACACTAAGACCACCGCCCCCAGATATATCAACACAGACACCAACACAGGCCAGCTTCCTAAAGTCTCAGGATAGGGCTCAGCAGCCAACGCCGCAGAATAAGCAAAAACCACCAACATTCCCCCCAAATAAATTAAAAACAACACTAAAGACAAAAAAGATCCCCCATGCCAAAGCAAGACCCCACAGCCAAAAGCTGCAACCCCCACTAAACTCAGGGCCCCAAAATAAGGAGAAGGATTTGAAGCCACCGCTACCACCCCCAACACCAACCCTAACAAAAGTAAAGACATAACATACGTCATAATTCCTGCCAGGATTTTAACCAGGACCTGTGGCGTGAAAAACCACCGTTGTTACTCAACTACAAGAACATAATGACAAGCCTACGCAAAACACACCCCCTAATAAAAATGGCAAACGACATAGTAGTCGATCTCCCAACCCCATCCAACATTTCCGCTTGATGAAACTTTGGCTCCCTACTAGGACTATGTTTAATTGCCCAAATTTTAACAGGCTTATTCCTAGCAATACACTATACCTCTGACATCGCCACCGCTTTCTCATCCGTAGCCCACATTTGCCGTGACGTCAACTACGGATGACTTATCCGAAACCTTCATGCAAACGGAGCCTCATTTTTCTTTATTTGCATCTACTTCCACATCGGACGAGGCCTATATTACGGCTCTTACTTACAAAAAGAAACTTGAAATATCGGAGTTGTCCTCCTTCTCCTAGTAATAGCCACTGCTTTTGTAGGTTACGTCCTTCCCTGAGGACAAATATCATTCTGAGGGGCCACCGTAATCACTAACCTACTATCAGCCATCCCATATGTAGGAAACACCCTAGTACAATGGATCTGAGGAGGATTCTCAGTTGACAATGCAACCCTCACCCGATTCTTTGCTTTCCACTTCCTTTTACCATTTATTGTCGCAGCCGCAACAATTGTCCACCTAATCTTTCTACACGAGACTGGCTCAAACAACCCGCTAGGCTTAAACTCCGACACAGACAAAATCCCCTTCCACCCCTACTTCTCTTACAAAGACCTAGTAGGATTTGCTGTTCTTATCACAACCCTCACAGTTCTAGCCCTCTTCTCCCCAAACTACCTCGGAGACCCTGACAACTTTACCCCCGCCAACCCGCTAGTAACCCCCGCGCACATCAAACCAGAATGATACTTCTTATTCGCATACGCCATCCTACGGTCCATCCCAAACAAGCTCGGAGGGGTCTTAGCACTCCTAGCCTCTATCCTGGTTCTTATGGCAGTCCCCCTTCTCCACACATCAAAACAACGAAGTCTCACCTTCCGACCAATCACACAATTCTTATTCTGAACACTAATCGCCGACGTAGCCATTCTCACATGGATCGGAGGCATACCAGTCGAACACCCGTACATTATTATTGGACAAATCGCCTCAGTCCTATACTTTTCACTATTTCTAGTATTAATGCCAATAGCAGGATGACTAGAAAACAAAGTAATTCAATAAATAAGCACTAGTAGCTCAGCACCAGAGCATCGGTCTTGTAAGCCGAACGTCGAGGGTTAAAATCCCTCCTACTGCTCAAGAAAGGAAGATTTTAACTCCCACCACTGGCTCCCAAAGCCAGCATTCTGAGTTAAACTACTTCTTGTAACCATATGACATATATGTATTATCACCATGAATATATATTAACCATTTAATAGAATGTAAGTATTCATAATTATATTAACCACTAAAAACTGAATTCAAACATAAAGCAAGTATAATAAAAGACGGGGACATAAATCATAACATTAAGATTCAAAAGTCCTGTAAACTCAAATAAACGTAAGTTTAAGACCGAACACACCTCTCATCAGTCAAGTTATACCAAGTCCCCACCACCCCGTCAAAAATCCAATATTTAATGTAGTAAGAACCGACCATCAGTTGATTTCTTAATGCATACTCTTATTGAAGGTGAGGGACAATAATTTTGGGGGTTTCACTTAGTGAATTATTCCTGGCATTTGGTTCCTACTTCAGGGCCATTAATTGATTTATTCCTCACTCTTTCATTGACGCTGGCATAAGTTATTGGTGGAGTACACTAGCGAGATAATCCCACATGCCGGGCGTTCTCTCCACAGGGGTCAGGTTCTCTTTTTTCGTTTTCCTTTCACTTGACACTTCAGAGTGCAGCGCGTCAACGTAAGTCAAGGTTGAACATTTTCCTTGCCAGTGTAATAGTTGTTAATGAATTAAGATTTAATTGAAGAATAACATACTTGGATATCATGTGCATAATATATTACTAAAAATCAACATACATCGGAGTTTCCCCCCCGGTTGCAAGTTTTATTCGCGTAAACCCCCCCTACCCCCCCAAACTCCTAAGATCTTATTGTCCTGTAAACCCCCCCGGAAACAGGAGACCCCCGAGTTTAAATTATGCTGTCCAAAATCACATCTATTTATATTATTAAAATGATGAACGC